AAATAAACAATAAAGATATATATCTAGTCATGTTTGCGAAGATGGTGTTTCCGCCCTTTCGAATATTTATACCGGATTAAATCACTCAATTGGAACGAATCCAACGATCGATCCATTTTTTATAGACTATGTTTAATAGATACCTTTAGATCATGATTCTATTTAGTTTAGACCATTATTCAATTTTCATAAAAATTATAAAATTCCTTTCCATTTTTAGATTTTTCAACAACAACCCCTTACTCCAACTTCTTAACCCATAGATTTAATCCAAATTCATGAACCGTCCCCCGGATTTTTTTTATTTGATTGTATAGCGTATACCCACTATACACACAACACAAAGCAGACGGTATTCCATTTTCATCATAGAATGATTATTAGATTCTTTTTCCTCTTTGGATCATAATTCAACCAAAACTTCTCGAATTATCCCAATCTGTAGGATAAATTCTTTGATTCTTCAGCTTCAATGAAATAGGAGTAGTTCCTATACTACTACATATTCTTATACTACTACATTTGGATGAAATCTAATCAGATTCAAATTTTTCTTATTTTTTTTTATTGATTCCTGTCAAAAATAAACAATTTGAGTAAAAGGTCTTCCTTTTTTATTTTAATCAATCGGTTTTTATGTTATTTCGTACTGTACAATTCCTTTGTTTGTGGGATCATTTTATCACGAAAGGAAGTTAAAATAAATTATAGAATGGATTAATACACCTATGTCTAGATCTGGGATAAATGGAAATTTTATTGATAAAACCTTTTCAATTGTAGCCAATATCTTATTACGAATAATTCCGACAACTTCGGGAGAAAAAGAGGCATTCACCTATTACAGAGATGGTGCGATTTGATTATTATTTTTTTTACCGCCCTCGGTCTTAAGAGAAAGACAACATTATTCGGGATAGGAAGAAAAAATTTATTGAAATAAATCTACGTTTGTTGAAGGTGAGGTTTGTAAATAAAACAAACCCTTCTATCGTGTATCCCCGATTAATGCAGCCTCAGATGCTTCAATTGTCGATTCTACAGTATTGAGCGAAAGGTTACACCTATGGGTTGGGTCAACCCTACTCCACTAGTACCAATAGGGGGCATAGGGGAAGAAGCACTACTCCTAGGAATCAACACACGAAAACTTTGTTATAAATTATCCCTTTTCTTTATCAGGATCGGGACTAACAAGAATGGTTGGGACAACAAACATCCATCTCGTTCGTATTTTGGATACCCGTATAACCATCGAAGACTGTTGAAGTGACTAATTCCTGCAAATTTAAGGGCGTTGAAGACAAAGAAATTGTTGGAGTCACTATTTTTATCTAATACCAACATGTTTGGTGTTAAGGAAAGATCTGATCTTCTACAAGAAGGTTGGCTAGAGATTTCTTGTAAAAACACCAGCCCCGCTTAGTTTATAATGAGAATATTTCAATTTTTTTTGATTCCATGTATTATTCTCATTATGCACATAAAGGAGGAGCCGTATGAGATGAAAATCTCATGTACGGTTCTGGAACGGAGATTCTTTGAATCGAATGACGACCGTAACGGATGTCGGCTCAATCCGAAGGAAATTATGCGGAAGCTTTACAGAATTATTATGAAGCTATGCGACTAGAAATTGATCCTTATGATCGAAGTTATATACTCTATAACATAGGCCTTATCCACACAAGTAACGGAGAACATACGAAAGCTTTGGAATATTATTTTCGGGCACTAGAGCGAAACCCATTCTTACCACAAGCTTTTAATAATATGGCCGTGATCTGTCATTACGTGCGACTATCTCCACTATAGAAATAAAAAAAGGAACGAAAGAACAAACCCGTTAATAAATACTAGAAAAAGGGGTAGGCTTTCTACATATGTATCGTTCAAAACAACGATTTTTATCAGCTGTAGCAAAGAAATAAACTTCATAAAAGTCGAAATATGAAGAAATAGGTATGCCTAGATACTTTATTCTATGGATAAAGGATCTAATTGATAGAGGAAGCGCCGTAAAGATCAAGTCGCGAGGTTTTGGTCCGATACAATAAGAACTGCTTACTTATGTCATGATATGAGATAAAAGTTAGGAATCCACTTATGTAATAGAGTGGATCCCCTAAGGTATTGAGCAGCGGTGTAGCATCAGATCCCAAAGATAGTAAGTCTTTTCCTTCTTATGAAGGACGGCCTTTTTCAAAGATTCTATATAAATTTATATATGAAACCGAGATAGTTACCTTTCAGAAAACTCGAATGATAGTGAAAATGCCTATGCTTTATTCGTCTGTAAGGTGGGAGAAAAGATAAAACTGATTATTAAGAAAAATTTAAGTTTGAAACTCATGTAATTAACCTTTTTCTTTTGGTTAACTCGAAAAAAAAAAAATGGGATATATCTCTGAGAAATCTCATTCAATTAGATAGGGTAATTAAAAAACGGGACACCAAAAGAATTTGACCGCTGAGCCGTATGAGGTCGGAAACTCTCAAG